GGAGAAAGAAGGAAAGAGAGACCTAGGAATTGGATCATTGCAGGGATGCTTAGCAGCTGTTTGGAGACAATGAGAGGAATCGAGGGTCCGAAGGAGAAAGCTTATTGCTGATGGGTCAGCATCGGATTGGGGGAGAACAGGAGCAGGGGACAAAGAAGATGGGGAGTCGAATGGAGCTTATCGGTTCGAGGGTTCGATCCCAAGCACTAGAGACAAAGATGGAGATTAGCTCGTTATTGGTTCCGTCGAAGACTTCCCACTCCCAAGGTCATTAGCAGATACTGGATGACTCGATGGCGATACCCATCCTTTCGATCGTTTCATGCGGAATGAGAAGTTGTTGGAGAGATACCGGGATAGAGTTCGGAGGTTACCCTAAGGGGAAAGGAACGAGACAGATGTGGGGGACAAAGAGATTGATTCGAAGTTCAGTGCCTTGATCACCAGTAGATGTCTTCTCCCCCAATAAGAGCCCGGATGTTTGCTGTTCCAGGCGAGATGAAGGCTCAAGGCGAGCTATTTTATTCACTGCTTCCGGGGAGGTGGGGGGCCATGAGAACAAATATTTGGGGTTTCTCGCCAGTGGATAGAGTAGAGACGATGGGAGGTGAGTGCCTTTGCCCTGGCCTTTCACTGCTTGAAGCATTGGAATCGGGTACAGGCCCAGATGGAGCGGAGAAGAGAGATGCTCCACCGGGCCTGCCTTATTGGTTATTCAATCAATGGAAACTATGAGGGATCACCTGCTTTTTATTCGTATCCGGGATCCGGATCGAAAGGCTACGATACACCCGGCCCGCCTGCTCAGCTTCTTTCATTTGTCATTGATGGCTCGGCATCACCACTGCTTGTAGAAGTATTTACTTCTGTGGGTTCCATGGTTCTGCTTCCGATGCCGCTCCCACTGGAGATTCAGGGAGACCGGGATAGGGATCAGATGCTTGCTCTATCCTTCCCTCATTCGCGGAAACAGGGCAGTGAGACGATGTTGGATCGGGATTCCTTCCATTTGGAAAAGAAGAAAGAGCTGGCCCAGCCTCGTATGGAGCTTCCCCCCTTCCATTCGATGCAGAGGCAGTGGAGACCTTTTGTACACTCTTTTAGGTTCCGTGGAGTCAGGGTTCCAAACCACCGTACCACCGTTCTTGGGGTGATCAAAGCATTCGTTCCTGGATCCGATACTAGCTTTTCACATTCAATAAAATGACTTGCCGAATCAAGATCTTCTTTTCCTCCTAAACCCACTTCAGCCCTAGAGCTACTATAGACTTCGGTTCTTCGTCGGACACCACTGCTCAAATGGGAGCTGAGCTGTCCCTTTTGACTTCTCCATGTTACAAGCAGTTGAGCTACTCGCGACCAGGCCAGGGAGGGATGACCCGAATTCACGTTTTCCGAAAGGAAAAAGCAGGGTCTTGAAAAGGCCTACCGCCATCCCGAAAAGAGCTTTAGCTTTCTCGCAAGACTAGATCAGAAACCTAACTAACTTATACATTCAAGAATTAGGCCACGGGTTGTTTTCCTCCCGTCAATGGCAACTACCGACCATATCTATATGCGATCTGCTTTTCCGTCAAAAGCGGAAATCCATAGTTTCTCTTCGACCTACCAATCCTGTAAAGGGGCTTAGCTGACCTTCCCGCAAGACAAAGGTAGCTTGCTTACTTTGCTAACTCTGCCTGTACTGGAGCATTAACTAATCAATCACTTCCGTCTGTCTTTCCCACTTGCCTCTTCCCCTGACCTGCTATACCCGGACGACCCGGAAAGAGATTGACTTTGCAAACTTTCACTGAACTAACCTGTCTTTCTCTCTGATCGTACGCTTGAACTTGAACTGTGATATCGGAAAGCACTTTCGACTGATGAACCTGATCTTTTATCTACGGAAAAGAAGAAAGAGGATTTGATCTCTGAGCAAAGCCACTTGCATTTTAACTTTCCTCACGAACCTGACCTGTGACTGCTTGCCGGAATATGAAAGTGGTTCTCAACCATCCGAGAGAAAGCACGGAAAGGAAGTCAATTGCTTTCCTGATCGATCAATTGTTATATTTGTTTTTTAGTCCCGTACCCGTAAGCTGGGCGATGACTCCACTGTTAGCCAGCGAGCCTTCATGTTAGCACTCTCAGGAAAGAAAGCCATCGGTACAACAATGGAAAAGGCAACACGCAGGAACAGGCTCTTCCCCTTGACTGCCGCCAGCAACTCTGTTAGAGCCCAATAGTGGCTAGGCTTCGTCCTCCGCTCGCAGGCTTTCCTAGTCATCATACCTACGAGTGAAGCTAAAGGAGAGTGACTACTGATCGGTTTCTGGCTTACGGGCGTGCTTTCGATTCCTAATACAAGGCTATAACATAGATAAGGAGAATAGAGAGATTAGTGCCCCAAGAGAGGAGCTCAGTTCCATAGACAAGAGCTGACCTTGGACCAATGACCAGAGAGAGAAGATTATTAGCCAAAGTAGATAGGGTTCAGGGGAATAGGAGAAGGCCCTTA